CCGAGAACAATTAGCGGATCTGGATTTGCAAATTATTATAGACTATTCGTCGGTAGAATGGAAAGAATTAGGAGAAAAGGGGTCTACGGGGAATGAATGGAAAGATCTAAAAGTTAGAAGAAGAAAGGATTTTTTGGTTAGACGCGTGGAATTAGCTAAACATTTTATTCGAACAAATATACAACCAGAATGGATGGTTTTATGCCTATTACCCGTTCTTCCTCCCGACTTGAGACCGATCATTCAGATAGATGGAGGTAAACTAATAAGTTCAGATATTAATGACCTCTATAGAAGAGTTATCTATCGGAACAGTACTCTTACGGATCTATTAACAAAAAGTCAATCTTCGTCAGGAGATTTCGTAATGTGTCAGCAGAAATTGGTACAAGAAGCTGTAGATACACTTCTTGATAATGGAATCCGTGGACAACCAATGAGAGACGGTCATAATAAGATTTACAAGTCGTTTTCAGATGTAATTGAAGGCAAAGAGGGAAGATTTCGTGAAACTTTGCTTGGCAAACGGGTTGATTATTCGGGGCGTTCTGTCATTGTCGTAGGGCCCACACTTTCATTACATCAATGTGGATTGCCTTACGAAATAGCAATAGAGCTTTTCCAGACATTTGTAATTCGTGGTCTAATTAGGCAAGATATTGCTTCGAACATAGGAGTTGCTAAGAAGAAAATTCGGGAAAAAGATCCAATTGTACGGGAAATACTTAAGGAAGTTATGCAAGGGTATCCTATATTGCTGAATAGAGCGCCTACTCTGCATAGATTAGGCATACAGGCATTCCAGCCCCTTTTAATGGAAGGGCGTGTTATTTGTTTACATCCCTTAGTTTGTAAGGGATTCAACGCAGATTTTGATGGGGATCAAATGGCTGTTCATGTACCTTTATCATTGGAGGCTCAAACGGAGGCTCGTTTACTTATGTTTTCTCATATGAATCTCTTGTCTCCTGCTATTGGAGATCCCATTTGTGTACCAACTCAAGATATGCTTATTGGACTCTATGTATTAACAAGCAGGAATCACCAGGGTATTTGTGCAAATAGGTATAATTCAGCTAATCGCCGAAATTCTAAAAATGAAAGAATTGACTATAATAGGGATAAATATACGAAAGAACCCTTTTTTTGTAATTCCTATGATGCAATTGTAGCTTATCGCCAAAAAAGAATCAATTTAGATAGTCCTTTATGGCTCCGGTGGCAACTAGATCGGCCCTTTATTGCTTCAAGAGAAATTCCCATCGAGGGTTACTATGAATCTTTAGGTACCTATCATGAGATTTATGCACACTATCTAATAGTAAGAAATCTAAAAAAACAAAATCTTTGTATATACATCCGAACCACCGTTGGTAATATTTTTTTTTATCGACAAATCGAAGAAGCTATACAAGGGTTTTGTCAAGTCAGCTCAGAGGATCCCCAATCTAATCATAGAGATCTCAGCTAAGAAATTCTATAACACCCGTGGGGATTCAGATCCCTTTGGTTCAACTAGGACCATAGTTCCTGAATTTCTACGCGAATCAAGATCGAGAAAAGGAAGTCATTGACTCAAATTCATTGTCGAACTCTACTCAGTGGAATATGGAGGTATTTATTTATGGCGGAACGGATCAATTTTGGTTTTTACAATAAAGTGATAGATGGAACTGCCATTAAACGACTTATTAGCAGATTAATAGATCACTTCGGAATGGCGTATACATCATACATCCTGGATCAAATAAAGACTCTGGGTTTCCAACAAGCTACTGCTACATCCATTTCATTAGGAATTGATGATCTTTTAACAGTACCTTCTAAGAAATGGCTAGTCCAAGATGCTGAACAAGAAAGTTTCAGTTTGGAAGAACACCATCATTATGGAAATGTACACACAATAGAAAAATTACGTCAATCCATTGAGATATGGTATGCTATAAGTGAATACTTGCGACAAGAAATGAATCCTAATTTTAGGATGACCGAACCCTTTAATCCAGTCTATATAATGTCTTTTTCGGGCGCTAGAGGAAATGCATCCCAAGTACACCAATTAGTAGGCATGAGAGGATTAATGTTGGATCCACAAGGACAAATGATTGACTTAGCTATTCAAAGCAATTTACGCGAAGGATTGTCTTTAACAGAATATATTATTTCTTGTTATGGAGCCCGAAAAGGAGTTGTAGATACTGCTGTACGAACAGCAGATGCTGGATATCTTACACGCAGACTTGTTGAAGTAGTTCAACACATTGTTGTACGTAGAACAGATTGTGGCACTACCCGGGGGATCCTTGTGAGTCCTCGAAATGGAATGATGCCAGAAGAGATTTTCATTCATACATTAATTGGCCGTGTATTATCAGACAATCTATATATTGGTTCACGATGCATTGCCGTTCGAAATCAAGATCTTGGAGTTGGACTTATCAATCGATTCATAACCTTTCGAACACAACCAATATCTATTCGAACTCCTTTTACTTGTAAGAGTACGTCTTGGATATGTCGATTATGTTACGGACGGAGTACTACTCATGGCGACTTGGTAGAATTGGGAGAAGCTGTAGGTATTATTGCGGGTCAATCTATTGGGGAACCGGGTACTCAACTAATATTAAGAACGTTTCATACCGGTGGAGTATTCACAGGGGGTACTGCAGCATATGTGCGAGCCCCCTCTAATGGAAAAATCCAATTTAATGAGGATTTAGTTCATCCCACACGTACACGTCATGGGCATCCGGCTTTTCTCTGTTCTATAGACTTGTATGTAACTATTGAGAGTGAAGATATTCTACATAACGTGACTATTCCATCAAAAAGTATTCTTTTAGTTCAAAATAATCAATATGTGCAATCAGAACAAGTGATTGCTGAAGTTCACGGAGGAACATCCCCCTTTAATTTTACAAATAGAATTCGAAAATATATTTATTCCCATTCAGAAGGAGAAATGCACTGGAGTACCGGCGTATACCATACATCTGAATCTAGATATAGCAATGTCCATTGTTTAACAAAAACAAGTCATTTATGGATATTATCGGGGGGTTCGGGCAGCTCCAGTACAGTCCCATTTTCGCTACACAAGGATCAAGATCAAATGAACACACATTCTCTTTCTGTCGAAAACAGATATATTTCGAACTTCTCAGTAAATTCAGAAAATAATGATCAAGTTCAATACAAATTATTTAGTTCAGATCTTTCGAGTAAAAAAAAAAGTGAGATTTCTGATTATTCAGAACTTAATCAAATCCAAAGTACTAGTTATTGTAATCTCATATATTCTTCAATTTTCCACGAAAATTTTTATTTATTGGCAAAGAGACGCAGAAATCGATTTATCATACCATTCCAATCAATTCAAGAACAAGAGAAAGAACGAATATCCCCTTCCGATATCTCGATTGAAATACCTATAAATGGTATTTTGGGTAAAAATAGTATTTTTGCTTATTTCAACGATCCTCAATACCAACCCTTTTTTTTCATTCCGGAGGCGGAGGAAGCGTATATTTTACCCGAATCTTCTTCCTTAATGGTACGTAATAATAGTATTATTGGAATAGATACACAAATCACGTTAAATATAAGAAGTCGAGTAAGCGGATTGGTACGAATAGAGAGAAAAAAAAAAAAAATGGAACTTCAAATTCTTTCTGGAGATCTCCATTTTCCGGGGCAGACAGATAACATATCACGATCCAGTGGTATCTTAATACCAACAGGAACGGTAAAAACGAATTCTAAGGAATCAAAAAAAAAAAAAAATAGCACCTATGCCCAATGCATTACACTTACCAATAAAAAGTATTTTCTTTTGGTTCGGCCAGTAATCCTATATAAAAAAAAAAAAAAAAGAACATACGATAGAAATTTCGAAACACTTTTCCCCCCAGATCTATTGCGGGAAAAGGAAAATCTGAAACTTCAAGTTGTCAATTCTATTTTTTATGGAAATGGTAAATCGATTCGGGAAATTTATGACACAAGTATTCAAGTAGTTCGTACTTGTTTAGTCCTGAATTGGGATGAAGACAAAAAAAATTCTTCTATCGAAGAGGCTCATGCTTCTTTTGTTGAAATAAGTACAAATGGTTTGATTCGTGATTTCCTAAAAATCGACTTAAACTTAGCGGAATTCCGTATTTCCAATATCAACAGAAAACGGAACGATTCATTAGGTTTAGGATCGATCTCCCATATTGGGTTAGATCATGCCAATATTAATTCATTTTTTTCCATTTATTCCAAGGCAAAGATTCAACAATCACTTAAACAAAATCAAGTAACTAGAAGTACGTTGTTGAATAGAAATAGAAATCAAAAATGTCAATCTTTCATTTTTTTGTCACCATCTAATTGTTTTCAAGTGGATCCATTCAACGATGTAAAATATCAGAATGTCATAAAGGAATTAACTAAAAGAGAGGCTAGAATCCCAATTAGGAATTCGACGGGTCCTTTAGGAACAGCGCTTGAAATTGCAAATTTTGATTTAGTCTACTATTATTTACTAACTCATAATCAGATCTCGGTAAATCAATATTTGAAACTTGACAATTTAAAAAAGACTTTTCAAGTACTTAAATATTATTTAATGGAGGAGAACAAGAGAATTTTGAATCCCGATTCGTGCATTAACAGTGTTTTGAATCCATTCAAATTGAATTGGTATTTTCTCCATCATAATTATCATCATAATTTTTGCGAAGAAATATTCACAATAATTAACCTAGGACAGTTTATTTGGCAAAATGTATGTATGGACAAAAGGGCACTATGCCTAAAATCGGGTCAAGTTATAATTGTTCACGTTGAGTCTATAGTACTAAGATCAGCTAAGCCTTATTTGGCCACTCCCGAAGCAAGGATTCATCAGAATTATGGAGAAATCCTTTCCCAAGGAGATCCTTTATTTTCATTTTTGTATGAAAAGTCGAGATCTAGTGATATAACGCAGGGTCTTCCAAAAGTGGAACGAATGTTCGAAGTACGCTCAATTGATTCAATATCAATAAACCTAGAAAAGAGAATTGAGGGTTGGAACGCGTGTAGAACAAGAATTCTTGGAATTCCTTGGGGATTCTTGATTGGTGCTGAGTTAACTATAGTACAAAGCCGTATCTCTTTGGTTAATAAGATCCAAAAGATTTATCGATCCCAAGGGGTGCAGATCCATAATAGGCATATAGAAATTATTGTACGTCAAATAACATCCAGAGTGTCCGTTTCGGAAGATGGAATGTCTAATGTTTTTTCACCCGGAGAACTGATTGGGTTGTTGCGAGCGGAACGCACGGGGCGGGCTTTGGAAGAAGTGATCTGTTACCGAGCTATGCTCTTGGGAATGACGAGAGCATCTCTGAATACTCAAAGTTTCATCTCCGAGGCAAGTTTTCAAGAAACTGCTCGTGTTTTATCAAAAGCAGCTCTCCGCGGACGTATCGATTGGTTGAAAGGCCTGAAAGAAAACGTTGTTCTAGGCAGTATGATACCTATTGGTACTGGATTAAAAGGATTAGTGCACCGCTCAAGGCAACATACGAGCATTCCTTTAAGATTAAAAACCAAAAACAAGAATTTATTCGAGGGGAGAATGGGAGATATTTTGTTCCACCACAGAGAGTTGCATTTCAAAAAAAGGATATGATACATCAGAACAAGAATTTATAGGATTTAATGATTCCTAAGAGTGGATTCATACTTTTAACTATATAACTATGGGTGGTTCTTTGATTTGTTCCATTTACACCCGATTTGGTAATGTGATTTTTTATATTATTTTTTATATTATTATAATAATAAGGAAATAAATAAAAAAAGATAATAAAGAATAGAAAGGAATAAATCGCTTGGGTCATGTATCAACACCCAATCTTCGAGAAAAGAGGAAAAGATAAGGTTCCGTCGGAACAGTTATTTATTTTAGGGTATCCCGTTTTAAGGTATCCCGTTTTTTTCATTGAAAAAAAAAGCGAGGAAGTGTACGCAGAAATGAAAAGAAGATATTGGAATATTAATTTGGAAGAGATGCTGAAAGCAGGAGTTCATTTTGGTCATGCTATTAAAAAATGGAATCCGAAAATGGCACCTTATATCTCTGGAAATCTTAAAGGTAATCATATTACAGATCTTACTCGAACTGCTCGTTTTTTATCAGAAGCTTGTAATTTACTTTTTCATGCAGCAAGTAGTAGAAATGAATTCTTAATTGTTTGTACTAAAAAAAGAAGAGCGGATTTGGTAGCGCGGGCTGCAATAAGGGCTCGGTGTCACTATGTTAATAAAAAGTGGCGCGCCGGTATTTTAACGAATTGGTCCACTACACAAACGAGACTTCAAAAGTTCAGGGACTTAACAATGTACCAAAAGACAGGGAAACTCGCTCGCCTTCCGAAAAGAGATGTGTCTCGATTAAACAAGCAGTTATCTCGCTTGGAAAAATATCTGGGCGGGATCAAATATATGACGAGGTTACCAGATATTGTAATAATCCTTGATCAGCAAAAAGACTATACGGCTCTTCGCGAATGTATCACTATGGGAATTCCGACAATTTGTTTAGTTGATACAAATTGTGACCCCGATCTCGCAGATCTTTTGATTCCTGCAAATGATGATAATACAGTTTCATTCCGATTCATTCTTAACAAATTAGTATTTGCAATTTGTGAAGGTCGTTCTAGCTATATACAAAATCCTTAATTAATAATAACATATAAGATCAAAAAGTTCTTTTGAAAATTCCATAGACTGATAAATTGATGGAATCCTTTACGATTCCTGAATCGTGCAAAAGAAATAAAAAGAATTTAGGGAGATTATGTGACTCGTTTGTATCCAAAATATACAATTCTAGTGGGCAAGCCTAAAGGAAAAAAGGGGTTGAATCAAAATCATTTCTTGTAAAGTTTTCAGAGGACAATATGAATGTTTTATCATCTTCCATCAACACATTAAAAGGCTTATATGCTATATCTGGCGTAGAAGTAGGCCAGCATTTTTATTGGAAACTCGGGGGTTTCCAAGTTCATGCCCAAGTACTTATTACTTCTTGGGTTGTAATTGCTATCTTATTAGGTTCCGCCATTGTAGCTGTTCGGAATCCACAAACCATCCCTAGTGACGGTCAGAATTTCTTCGAATATGTCCTTGAATTTATTCGAGATGTGAGCAAAACTCAAATTGGAGAGGAATATGGTCCATGGGTTCCTTTTATTGGAACTATGTTTCTATTTATTTTTGTTTCTAATTGGTCAGGGGCGCTTTTACCTTGGAAAATCATAGAGTTACCTCATGGAGAGTTAGCCGCACCCACAAATGATATAAATACTACCGTTGCTTTAGCTTTACTTACGTCAATTGCATATTTTTATGCGGGCCTTAGCAAAAAAGGATTAAGTTATTTCGTTAAATACATTCAACCAACTCCAATTCTTTTACCCATTAATATTTTAGAAGATTTCACAAAACCTTTATCGCTTAGTTTTCGACTTTTCGGAAATATATTAGCGGACGAATTGGTAGTTGTTGTTCTTGTTTCTTTAGTACCTTCAGTGGTTCCTATACCTGTTATGCTCCTTGGATTATTTACAAGCGGTATTCAAGCTCTTATTTTTGCAACGTTAGCTGCGGCTTATATAGGCGAATCCATGGAGGGGCACCATTGACTAAGTTTCTAAATCGTCTTTATTTTTTAACTTAGTGCAAGGCAATCCATGCCGTTCTCAAGATAATTTACTTCTATGGATATAAATACACACATAAATAGACAAAAAACGGGGTCTATACGATCTAGAGGAAGAATCAAAAGGATTACGATATTGGCGGATTATCAAAGTCAAAAAAGGGGGGGGGGAGAGATCGAAGAAATCTTTTTCCTAAAATGTGTTTGCCCTGTTTCTATCTCCTTCCAACAAATATTCTCTTGATATTGTCTTGATTCTTTTGTTCATTCAATTCCAATCTTAGGAGTCATAATCTGAATGAGAATTCTTTATTTTTTTACAATGCTAAAACTAAAAAAAAAGAAGGGGGTTCCATGCAGTGATTCTCATTTCAGTCGACTTTATTCAATTCAACGATTGCCCAAAAGAATAATAAAGAATAAATTACATGAACTTAGACCAATCAAAGGTTTTTCTTTCTATGCAATGATTCAGACTAATGAATTCGCCCCTTTAGATTGATTGTATCTATGTGGGATTACACGAAATAAAAAGAAAAGGAAGAAAGAAAAGAGTTTACAAAAAATAAGATTCATAAAAGAAAGGTTTGTTTAACAGAGTGAGATCCAACTGGATCTATGGAATCTATATAATGGTTAGAAAACAACTTTCTTTTATAGATGTTTCTAAAAAAAAAATCAGAATCTGATGAAATCCAAGATACGATACGAATAATTAGTTTACTTTATCGAAGAAAAACGTGTATATGTATATAGTAGGCTAGGCCTATATGAGCGAAAAGATATATCTAATCGCTCCACGACTACTCAGTATTTAGATAGGGATTTCAATAAGAGTCCTTCCTTTTCGTTTGTAACTTTGAATTGAATAAAGAAATTCAATTAAGAAGAAAAAGAACGAAGAGCTCGAATTTGAAGAAAGGTTCGGAGCAAAGAAAGAAATGGAAATAAAGTTGTATGAATTCACAAAAATTTTGAAAATAGATAGTGAAGTGATTCTGATGATTCAATAAGATTATTACTTCAATTCAGAGCTCTTAGTTGCGTTGCAATAAATAATTAAGTCATAATTTATTGGTTGATTGTATCATTAACCATTTATTTTTCTTTTGCGAGGAACTTCTCATGAATCCATTGATTTCTGCCGCTTCTGTTATTGCTGCTGGGTTAGCTGTTGGACTTGCTTCTATTGGACCTGGGATTGGTCAGGGTACTGCTGCAGGCCAAGCTGTAGAAGGTATCGCGAGACAGCCCGAGGCGGAGGGAAAAATACGAGGTACTTTATTGCTTAGTCTGGCTTTTATGGAAGCTTTAACAATTTATGGACTGGTTGTAGCATTAGCACTTTTATTTGCAAATCCTTTTGTTTAGAATCCCATAAAAAATCAAAATACGTATTTATCTTCTTTATTGTCTTAGACTTGCTGCTTGCTTTTTTTGAATTCTAGCAGGATTTCACCCTACAACTACCTACTTTAGTTTTCTTGTGGCAATTGCCCCCGGGAAGGACTGATTGGGGGATCCGGAATTAGTATACCGACTCGCCTTCTTCCTTCCCTCTATCTTAGTCCAATCGCAACGGAAGTTTTGTAACAAAAACAAAGGGGAGGGGATATTTCACAATTAACATGAGACTTGATACCGAATTAGAATCCGTATTGTTCTTAATTAGATTCCAAATTGACAATTGAAAAAAAAAAAGAATAAAGACTATTAACAATAATAATAACAAAATAGATAGATATATAAGAATATCTATAATAATCTATATTATAGATAGAAATATAGAAAGAAAAAAAAATATATGAAATATATATCTATATTTCTATATATATAGAAATATAGAAATAGAAAATTGAGAATATCAGAAAATAAAAAAAAAGTTATTAATTAATCTGTCTATATCTATAGGAGAAGAGGAGATCATATGAAAAATGTAACCGATTCTTTCGTTTTCTTGGTTCACTGGCCATCCGCCGGGAGTTTCGGGTTAAATACCGATATTTTAGCAACAAATATAATAAATCTAAGTGTAGTCCTTGGTGTATTGATTTTTTTTGGAAAGGGAGTGTTAAGCGATTTATTAGGTAATCGAAAACAGAGAATTTGGAATACTATTCGAAATTCAGAGGAACTATGCGGGGGGGCCCTCGAACAGTTGGAAAAAGCCCGGGCTCACTTAGGGAAAGTCGAAATAGAAGCGGATCAGTATCGAGTGAACGAATACTCTGAGATAGAACGACAAAAATTAGGATTGATTAATTTGACTTATAAGACTTTGGAACAATTCGAAAA